AATTGTGCAAGAATATATGGTTCTATTCTTTTTTTTTTTATTCCATTTACTTTACTGGAATAAAAAAAAAAAAAGAAAGAATAAAATAATTAAGAAATGACACTCGGATTCTATTCTATTCTGTATGATAGGAATAGAAATTGCCTTTATTATGATTGTTCTTGAAACAACAACAATCATTTTTTTCTATGATTCATTGGAACAAAAACGAAAGACCCGGCCCGGTCAGGACCGGGGGCCGCGCTGTGGAAGTAAAAGTAAAAAAGGATCTTGCAGACGAAAGCAAAGAGGTACTCTTTTTTTATTATTTATTTAATTTTAATTTATATATTTATTATTACTTTCTATTTACTATTTATTAATTCTATAATTTTTTTATATAAGAAATTCATTGCTATATAATTTATAGTTTATAGTTTATATAATATATAATATTCTTGGGGCATTAGGTGGTTATATATCTAAATTTATATTCATTGGAATAGTGGAGTTGAGATATCGCTTTCGAGCCCTTACTTTACCTAAATGAAATCACTGATTTTTATTTTCTATATTTTTTTTTCTATTTTTCTATGTCTCTATAATTAGATATCTATATAATAATTATATACTGAATAATAAAGAGGTATAAAGAGAGGGCCCTTTTTCAAGCCTTACTGTTTTTGTGTAATATAATCTAGTAATTATCCTTTTTCTTTCAATTTGGGGAGATGGCTGAGTGGACTAAAGCGTCGGATTGCTAATCCGTTGTACGGGTTTTTCGTACCGAGGGTTCGAATCCCTCTCTTTCCGCTTTAGTCAATGACTTGGTATTTTTTCTTTATCTTTCAATTTCTCTTTCAACGAGTCTTTTTTTTTATTTCATTTTAATTAATAGTTAAAAATGTGGAATAAATAAAATCCTAAGAACATTTTAAAATCAAGCAAGGAAAACAGAAAATTGTTATTTTTTATTCTTCACTCTTCACGTCCAGGATTCCGTCCTGGATCATTAGATAGGAATCCGAAGATAAAGAGAGAAACAAAGAATACCACTACTGTGTAAACAAATAGTTTAAGAGTAAGCATTACACAATCTCCAAGATCATTTTTTTTGGAAAAAAAAAGATAATAGATTCTCCATTTTTATACCACTTATTTTGACACCACGAAATTATTTTTCTAAATCTATAGAAATAAAAAAGAATTTTAAGAAATTCATTTGTAATAAGAGTCAAGTCTTTCATTACTAAAAGCTTTTTCATACCCGCAATTAGATATTGCGGAGGAATCTACTAGGTTCTTTCACTGTAAAAAAGGGTCCGAATGAGGAACTGGGGGGAGCCCAGACTTATTGTGGCGATCCAAGAATTTCATTATTTGAATCGAAGGGTTATACTATAAGACTTATCTGATCTTATGAATTGTTAGAATTTTTTTTTTAAGAATAAATCATGAATTTTTCTAGGACCTTATTAAAGATCTCATCGAAAACTTACAGCAGCTTGCCAAACAAAAGCTAAGAGAAAAAAGAGCAAAGGTATTACTGGCATAAAATCTACGATTGGATTCAAAAAAGCATAAGCCTCGGGCAATTTTGAGAAGAAAAAACTACTTGAAGAAAGAGCAGAATTAAGACAAATACAGATCAAACTAAAGATATTAAGCATAACAAACATTTTTTTCTTTGTTCTTGAAGATAATTGTATTTATTTTGATTGAGTTATTAATATGATGAGTTCTTAATATGAGTTATTATAATCTTATTTTTTTTTTTGAATTAACCCAATCAAAAATCCTTCAATTCTCAAATCAAAAGAGAATAGACAAAACCATACTTTCATACAATATCTTAATTGAATTGTATGTAATGATCAATAAATGTCGTTTAATTCTCTATCTAAATGTCTCAAAATCCTAGCAACACTCTAATCTATTCTATATAGATTTGGACTAGAATTGACGAAGAACTACTATCAATATTAGTCTTTATTAATGTCGAATAGAAATTTAAAATGGGGCGTGGCCAAGTGGTAAGGCAACGGGTTTTGGTCCCGGTATTCGGAGGTTCGAATCCTTCCGTCCCAGAGCATACCTATTATATTATATATATCATATCAGAATATAGATTTTCTATTTTATATCAGAATAAAAGAAAGATTGCCCTTTTTTAAACAACCTTATTTTTTTTTTAAGAGTAGAATAAGATTGGTTATAATCTGATTTTGCTTTCCTATAATGATTAATTCTTATATGAATTATATCTTTTTCAAAAATCAAAAATCGAATCGTGTTCAAATAACACACAGATGAAATTGAATCTATTTGTATACAGGTAAGAGGTAAGATGAGAGCATAGATTAAATCATATTTCTATTTAATAAGTTAGTTCTTCATAAAATAAAAATACGAGCCATGATTTAATCTGTACTTGTTTTAATTTACATTTATACAAAATAGTAATAGTCTGGAACACTCTAATAGGATTCTTTTTTTATTTAGGATTCATCATCTTCATAGAATTGACGCAGTAGATAGTAGTTAAACGTCAATGTAAAATACCAATTTCAATATATGCGGCTGTCTGAATTTCATTAAAAAAAAAATCAAGTTACATACGTAACATATGTCTTTTCTTTGAACCCCGTCTTTAAGTATTTTGTGTTTTCTTTTATGAAAAATTGTAAATATATGATATGTACCAATTGAGACAAAGTGTATTCATACATCTTAGTCGCTTTTCCTTAGGAAATAATTGCAGCCGGATTATTGACTCCAAGTCAAATAAACTACGCAGAAAGGAAGCGAAGGCTTATATATATGTATTGTTATCGTTCTATTTCTTCTATTTCATTGATTCATTGAAAACTTTATTTTATTTCAATTGAGTTTTGTGACAATAGATTTGTTATCCCTAAATTTAAAATATTTAACTTTACCCTTTAACATAGAATGTTTCTAATTACTTTCAAAGATATTTGTTTAGTCTACCTGATAGGTATGGGGATCCTCTTTTAATTATGATTTATCAAAAAGAATAACAACCCAAAGCCTCTATTCTATCAGTCTTTATCCACCACCTCGTGAAAAACAAAAAGAATTTACATTTTTTTTTATGGTTTAATCCGAATATGAATTTTTCTCTATTATTATCAAAATGCGATTTTTACTGTAAAGCCTTATTCACTATCATTACATTATTTGAATAATGTCTTATGAGTCCTTGGTACTCGAAGAAGTGTGAAATTGGTGAATCTATTTTAGCAAGTCACCTCAAGATGCAGATTAAAAAAAACTTATTTGTGTTATTTATTAGTTCAATTTTTTTATATTCTAATATTTAGATTATAATTCTAAAGAAAAAATAAAATAATATATTAAAAAAATATTTATTATATTTCTATATATTATTTATTATATATATTATATGGGGTTAAATTTAATTCGTGCTGATACTTCTTGAGAAATTACCCATTCATAAAAGTATGGATTACTATGTACCGAACGAACCAATGATTATTCATGAGTCCATAATGGAATCAATTACATACGGTTTACAGCAACCTACTAGGAAATGTTATGGTAAAACTTCGTTTAAAACGATGTGGTAAAAAGCAACGTGCGACTTGAGGGATATGGTCGTCTGTGGATTCTTACATCCATCATTTTCTTTTTATATTAATTAGATAGGAATGAGGGTGCTCTTGGCTCGACATCGTTTGTTCTGTTTCACTAGAACCCTCCTTTTTGAGGTCGGGGGTTGGGATGTAAATAGTACATGATCTTAATGGAGCTCGAGTAAAAAAAAGTATTGATTCATTTTTTAAGGGAACGGATCTAGGGTTAGTGTTAATTAATAAGTTGAAACAGCTTCGTAAGTATATTTTCCATATAAAAATTGAAAGGATCCCATTTTAAAATTTATAAGTAAAACCTCTTGGAATTGGTAAAACTCTTTCGATTAAAAGTGTATCGCGCAGGAATCAAATCGACCATTTGTATGATTTTTTGATAAAAAGAAATCACAAAAAGGGTATGTTGCTGACGTTTTTTGAAACGATTAAAAATCACCGAAGTAATGTCTAAACCCAATGATTCAAAGAAACGATAAAGAATCCTGGAACAAGGAAATACCACTTTCAGTTGTCTCAATAAATAGATTCTAATTAAGAATCAAAATAGATTCTAAAGACAAAAAAGGTGCGTGGTTAGAGATCGCTCAATAAACGAAATACCTAAAGTAAAGGGTTTCCTTGGGTTATTAGCGAGTTATCCAACTTGAGTTATGAGGATGCGAATACAAATGATTTTATTTTCTTTTTCGGATAAGAATAAGGAATAATAAAAAGTACTTAACTCATATTTAATTGATTTGATTATTTTATGGATCCATTTGACATTACTAATTAAAAATTTCAAATTCGATCCGTAGACATAATTTCGAATTTTCTTGAGCCGTATGAGGAGAAAACCTCTTATACGTTTCTAGGGGGGGTATTATTCATCTACATCTATCCCAATGGGTGGTTTATCGAATCGTTGCAATTGATGCTCGATGCCGAAGAGAAGGAAGAGCTCTTCGGAAAGTGGGCTTTTATGATCCGCTAAAGAATCAAACCTATTTAAATGTTCCTGCTATTCTATATTTCCTTGAAAGGGGCGCTCAACCTACGGGAACTGTTCATGATATTTCGAAGAAGGCGGGAGTTTTTATGGAACTTTGCCTTAATCAACAGATTAAATTCAATTAATGAATAGAACAAAAGAGGGGGCTTATATAACTTTATATAACCTTTTATATACTACCGCCCCCCCCCTCTTTTGTTCTATTCATACCTATTTATTATTACTACCAAAAAATGTCTACTACTAAAAAATGTCGTCTTCTATAACGACAAAAATTTATTTTTATTTTAGTGATAGAAATTCATTTAATTTAAGACAGATGAAAAAAAGATCAAATGAATAACCGAAGTAGTTGGATTTCTAAATCCAAAATATTTACATTAGTGCCAATTCAATACAAGTCATTAGTTTTTTCTTTATTTGTATAATTTATATTTTATTATATTAATTCAATATTTAATTTTTTTTTATTTTAATTTATGGTTCTCCACATTGTGTTCTTTTCTTAAGATTTACATTCATATTGACAACAGTGTATCAAACAAATATAATCCGATCATGAATAAATGTATCTATTTCCCTCTGTTCCATCTATGGACTTGGTTTTTTTATTTTACTTTATTTAAACGATGGATTCGTCGGATTTGCTGGGATACGAGAAGCCTTTATTTATTTATTATTTATTTTATTGAAAAAAAAAAACGGATAAGATAATAATGGATAAGATACGAACTAAATCCGTGGTAGTACATCAATTTTGACTTAATCCATATCCTTATCTTAATCTAGATTCTTATTTTAGAAGTCAGTGTATTTGCATCTAATATGTTCATTATTTTTTTTATGTTCAGAATCGATTAGCAATATTTTTGCTATTTTACTATTTGGATTTCGGTGTGCAATTAAATCTAATTTTTTATTCCGATTGGATCTACACATTTTTTTTTTTTTGGGGGGGGGGGGGGTTGCTAACTCAACGGTAGAGTACTCGGCTTTTAAGTGCGACTGGCAACTTTTACACATTTGTATGAAGCAACGTCTTCGTCGATACTATCTCTAGAGCTTGTAAGACCGCGACTGATCCTCAAAGGAATGAATGGAAAAAGCAGCATGTCGTATCAATGTGGAATTCTGAGAATATTTTATTCTTAGCGGATCGGTTCAAAACTTTGTTTAAATTCTTGACGAAATAAAATAAAATGAAATTTTGGGTTAAGTGAATAAATGGATAGAGCCCTATGGCTCCAATTATAGGTAAACAAAAAAAAAGAAACGAGCTTCTGTTCTTAATTTGAACGATTACCCGATCTAATTAAACGTTAAAAATAGATTAGTCCTTGATGCGGGAAATGCTTTTCCCATAAGTGGATCATCGATTTATTTTTAAATCCTAATTATTAGTAGCTATTCTCCATTAGAGTGTGGGGGTAAATGTGTAGAAAAAGCAGTCTATTGATAAAGATAAAAATCCTTTTTTTCCAAAATCAAAAGAGCGATTGGGTTGAACAAATAAAGGATTTCTAACCATCTTGTTATCCTCGAATGAACATAAACCAATTAAATTAGATGGAAAAGGAGAGGCTAAAGAGTCCGTCGATCAGTCTTATCTGGTTCCGGGGTATATATCTATTTATTTCTTACTATAATATCCTGTTTTGACTGTATCGTACTATGTGTCATTTAATAACCCAAAAGAAATCCCTTATCTCCATCTAATTTTAAATGGGGGAATTTCAAGGATATTTAGAACTCGATAGATTTCGGCAACATGACTTCCTATACCCACTTATCTTTCGGGAATATAGTTATGCACTTGCTCATGGTCATGGTTTAAATAGATACATGTTGTTGGAAAATATAGGTTATGATAATAAATCTAGTTTACTGATTGTAAAACGCTTAATTACTACAATGTATCAACAGAATTATTTGAGAATTTCTGCTAATGATTCTAAACAAAATCCTTTTTTTGGGTACAACAAGAATTTGCATTCTAAAATTCTATCAGAAGGATTTGCAATCATTGTGGAAATTCCATTTTATCTACGATTAATATCTTCTTTAGAAGGGGCAGAAATCGTAAGATTTTACAATTTACGATCCATTCATTCAATATTTCCCTTTTTAGAGGAAAAGTTCCCACATTTAAATTATTCGGCGGATATACTAATACCCTACCCTGCCCATCTGGAAATATTGGTTCAAACCCTTCGTTACCGGGTGAAAGATGCTTCTTATTTGCATTTATTGCGGTTCTTTCTTCATGAGTATTCTAATTGTAACAGTCTTATTATTACAAATAAATCTATTTCCATTTTTTCAAAAAGTAATCCGAGATTCTTTTTATTCCTATATAATTCTTATATATGTGAATACGAATCCATCTTCCTTTTTCTCCGTAACCAATCTTCTCATTTACGATTAACATCTTCTGGAGTCCTTTTTGAACGACTCTGTTTATATAGAAAAATAGAACATTTTGCCGAAGTCTTTGCTAATGATTTTCCGGTCATCCCATGCTTTCTCAAGGATCCTTTCATGCATTATGTTAGATATCAAGGAAAATCAATTCTGGCTTCCAAAGACACACCTCTTCTAATGAATAAATGGAAATCTTACCTTGTCAATTTATGGCAATGTCATTTTGATGTATGGTCTCACGCGGCAAGTATCCGTATAAACCAATTATCCAAGCATTCCCTCGATTTTTTGAGTTACTTTTCAAGTGTTCGACGAAATCCTGCAGTGGTGCGGAATCAAATGCTAGAAAATTCATTTCCACTAAAGAATGCTCCCAATAAACTCGATACAATAGTTCCAATTATTCCTCTGATTGGATCATTGGCTAAAGCGAAATTTTGTAACGCAGTAGGGCATCCAATTAGTAAGCTGACT